GCTAGCGTAGCTTAACACAAAGCATAGCACTGAAAATGCTAGGATGGGTCCTAAAAAACCCCGCACGCACAAAGGCATGGTCCCAACCTTTCTATCAGCCTTAACCAAAATTACACATGCAAGTATCCGCAACCCTGTGAATACGCCCCCCACCCTCCAATCCGAAAACAAGGAGCAGGTATCAGGAACAAACACCTTTAGCCCAAGACGCCTAGCTAAGCCACACCCCCAAGGGAACTCAGCAGTGATAAACATTAAGCCATGGGTGAAAACCCGACTTAGTTAAGGTTAAGAGGGCCAGTAAAATTCGTGCCAGCAACCGCGGTTAAACGAATGGCTCTAGTTGATAGCATAACGGCGTAAAGGGTGGTTAGGAGGAACAAAAATAAAGTTAAATGACCCCTTGGCTGTCATACGCTTCTAGGAGTCCGAAACCCAAACACGAAAGTTACTTTAATTAAATTACCCGAACCCACGAAAACTAAGAAACAAACTGGGATTAGATACCCCACTATGCTTAGTCGTAAACAAAGACATACATATTCAACAATGTCCGCCAGGGAATTACGAGCATCAGCTTAAAATCCAAAGGACCTGACGGTGCCTTAGACCCCCCTAGAGGAGCCTGTTCTAGAACCGACAATCCCCGTTAAACCTCACCATTTCTGGCCAACCCAGCCTATATACCACCGTCGCCAGCTTACCCTACGAGGGAACAAGAGTAAGCAAAAAGAGCACTGCCCAAAACGTCAGGTCAAGGTGTAGCGAACGAAATGGGAAGAAATGGGCTACATTTTCTACAACAGAATATTACGAACGCAATATGAAATTAATGCTTGAAGGAGGATTTAGTAGTAAAAAGGAAATAGAGTGTCCTTTTGAACCCGGGCCCTGAGGCACGTACACACCGCCCGTCACTCTCTCCCGTCACAGCGCACACAATTTACCTAACACAAAAGCACCGACAAGGGGAGGCAAGTCGTAACAAGGTAAGTGTACCGGAAGGTGCACTTGGACAAACCCAGAGTGTAGCTAAATAGCCCAGCGTCCCATTTACACCGTGAAGAAATCCGTGCAAGTCGGATCACTCTGAGCCAAACAACTAGCTTAACAACCAAAACAACTCCACACCATAAATAACCAAAATTTAACCCAGAACCAACTAATTAAAACATTCTTAACCTTAGTATGGGAGACAGAAAAGGCCCAACCTTAAAGCTATAGAAAAAGTACCGCAAGGGAACGTTGAAAGAGAAATGAAATAACCCATGCAAGCCAAAAAAACCAAAGACTAAATCTTGTACCTTTTGCATCATGATTTAGCAAGTCCATCCAAGCAAAGAGACCTTTAGTTTGAGACCCCGAAACCAAGTGAGCTACCCCGAGACAGCCTTTATAAATTAGGGCTAATCCGTCTCTGTGGCAAAAGAGTGGAGAGAGCTCTGGGTAGAGGTGACAAACCTATCGAACTCGGTGATAGCTGGTTGCCTAGAAAATGAATATAAGTTCAGCCTCGCACACCCCAAATCAATAATATTACACCGACAAGACAATGGGAAAAATGCGAGAGTTAGTTTAAGGAGGTACAGCCCCTAAAACAAAGGATACAACCTTAACAGGAGAATAAAGATTATAATAATAAAAACACATCATCCCAGTGGGCCTAAAAGCAGCCACCTAGACAGAAAGCGTCAAAGCTCAAATAAATAAAAGTTAATTATACCAATAAAAAATCTCACTTCCCCAAATATACTAGGCCGCTCCATGCAGTCATGGAAGAGATCATGCTAAAATGAGTAACAAGAAGAACCTAACCTTCTCCAAGCACAAGTGTAAGTCAGATCGGACTAACCACTGACAATTAACGAACCCAAATAATAGAGGGTAATATGAACAACACAACAATCAAGAAAATCACACAACCCAAAATCGTTATCCCCACACTGGAGTGCAACAAGGAAAGACTAAAAGAAAAGGAAGGAACTCGGCAAACCCAAGCCTCGCCTGTTTACCAAAAACATCGCCTCCTGCAATATCTATGTATAGGAGGTCCAGCCTGCCCAGTGACTATAAGTTCAACGGCCGCGGTATTTTAACCGTGCAAAGGTAGCGCAATCACTAGTCCTCTAATTAAGGACCTGTATGAATGGTTAGACGAGGGCTTAACTGTCTCCCTTTTCCGGTCAGTGAAATTGATCTATCCGTGCAGAAGCGGGTATAATAACACAAGACGAGAAGACCCTTTGGAGCTTAAGGTACAAGAATCAACTATATTAAGCAAACTTCAACAAAGTCCTTAAATCCAATAGAAAATGAGACTCTACCTTCGGTTGGGGCGACCACGGAGAAAAAAACAACCTCCAAGTGGACCGGATAATATCCAAAACTAAGAAAAACAACTCTAAGTAACAGAACATCTGACCAAAAATGATCCGGCTAAAAGCCGATCAACGAACCAAGTTACCCAAGGGATAACAGCGCAATCCTCTTCCAGAGTTCATATCGACGAGAGGGTTTACGACCTCGATGTTGGATCAGGACATCCTAATGGTGCAGCCGCTATTAAGGGTTCGTTTGTTCAACGATCAAAGTCCTACGTGATCTGAGTTCAGACCGGAGCAATCCAGGTCAGTTTCTATCTGTGATGCTACTTTTCCTAGTACGAAAGGATCGGAAAAAGAGAGGCCCACCCTACAAGCGCGCCCCTACCCAATTTAATGAACCCAAATAAATTAAACAATGGGAAAGCATAAACCAACCTCCAAAACAATGAGCTGCTAGGGTGGCAGAACTTGGTTATTGCAAAAGGTCTAAGCCCTTTAAACAGAGGTTCAAATCCTCTCCCTAGCTAATGCTTAATACCCTAATTAATCCCCTAATCTACATCGTATTTGTTCTGCTAGCAGTAGCCTTTCTAACCCTGGTTGAACGAAAAGTACTAGGATACATACAACTACGAAAAGGCCCAAACGTAGTAGGACCTTACGGCACAATCCAACCAATCGCCGACGGTATTAAACTATTTATTAAAGAACCGATCCGCCCCTCATCATCGTCACCCATCTTATTCTTAATTTCACCAATTCTTGCACTAACCCTGGCTATAATACTATGGGCACCAATACCCCTACCACACGCAATGACAAATCTAAACTTAGGTATGCTATTTATCCTAGCCCTATCAAGTCTGGCAGTATACTCAATTTTAGGGTCAGGGTGAGCCTCAAACTCAAAATATGCACTAGTTGGAGCTCTACGAGCTGTAGCCCAAACAATTTCATATGAAGTAAGCCTAGGACTAATCGTACTATCTATTATAATCTTCTCCGGGGGCTACTCACTACAAACCCTGGGCACTGCACAAGAAAAAATCTGATTACTAATCCCAGCCTGACCGCTAGCCACAATATGATACATCTCAACCCTAGCAGAAACCAACCGAGCACCATTTGACCTAACAGAAGGAGAATCAGAACTAGTATCAGGATTTAATGTAGAATATGCAGGAGGGCCATTTGCACTATTCTTTCTAGCTGAATACGCCAACATTCTACTAATAAATACCCTATCAGCAGTCATATTCCTAGGAACATCCTACTTACCAAACACCCCAGAACTATCAACAATTCTCATTATAACCAAAACCGCCTTACTAGCTGCAATATTCCTATGGGTACGAGCATCCTACCCACGATTCCGATATGATCGACTCATACACCTAATTTGAAAAAACTTCCTCCCAATTACACTAGCCTTCGTTCTATGACACACATCTCTGCCAATCGCACTAGCAAGCCTTCCACCACAACTATAAATAAAGAACTGTGCCCGAGTGCTCAGGGGCCACTTTGATAGAGTGAACCACAGGGGTTAAACCCCCCTCAGTTCTTAGAAAGAAAGGACTCGAACCTATGCCAAAGAGATCAAAACTCTTAGTGCTTCCTCTACACCACCTTCTAAGATAGAGTCAGCTAAACAAGCTTTCGGGCCCATACCCCGAAAATGGTGGTTAAACTCCATCCCCTATCAATGAATCCATACGTACTAGCAATTCTACTATACAGCCTAGGATTAGGCACCACCATAACATTTTCCAGCTCACACTGATTACTTGCCTGAATAGGGTTGGAAATCAATACCCTAGCAATTACCCCGCTTATAGCCCAACAACACCACCCACGAGCAGTAGAAGCAACCACAAAGTACTTCCTCATCCAAGCCACAGCAGCAGCAATAATCTTATTTGCAAGCACTACAAATGCCTGACTCACAGGAGAATGAAACATCAATAATGTATCTAACCCAATCACCAACATAATAATTATTTCTGCACTAGCACTTAAAATTGGACTAGCACCAGCACATTTCTGATTACCAGAAGTTCTACAGGGATTAAACCTGTTAACAGGACTAATCCTATCTACCTGACAAAAACTAGCCCCATTCGCCTTAATTATTCAAGTAGCCCAAAACACTAACCCAACCCTTCTAACAATTCTAGGAATCTCATCAACACTAGTAGGAGGATGAGGAGGACTGAACCAAACCCAACTACGAAAAATCCTAGCTTACTCATCAATTGCCCACATAGGGTGAATAATCATCATTATTCACTATGCCCAACAACTCACTATAATTGCCCTAATAACTTACATCTTCATAACATCCGCAGCATTCCTCACCCTAAAAACACTAAACACAACAAAAATTAATACTCTTTCAACAGCTTGATCAAAAAACCCAGTCATGACAGCAATCACCCCCCTCATCCTCCTTTCACTAGGAGGCCTCCCACCAATAACTGGTTTTATACCAAAATGACTAATCATCCAAGAACTAACAAAACAAAGCCTCCCCCTTACAGCTACAATCATAGTTCTAACAGCCCTACTAAGCCTATACTTCTACCTACGATTATGCTACACAACAACACTAACCATCAACCCCAGCACAATTAACTCAATCACCCCCTGACGAACCAAAACAACCACAAACCTCTTGCCTTTAACACTAATAATTATCATTTCATTAGGACTCCTACCACTAACTCCAACCATCCTAGCACTAACCACCTGAAGGCTTAGGATAGACAAAAACCGAGAGCCTTCAAAGCTCTAGACAGAAGTGGAAACCTTCTAGCCATCGAAATAGGACCTACGGATATTACTCCACATCTTCTGAATGCAAATCAAACATTTTAATTAAACTAAGGCCCCTCTAGATGGGAAGGCCTCGATCCTACAAACTCTTAGTTAACAGCTAAGCGCTCAAACCAGCGAGCATCCACCTACTTTTCCCGCCTGTCCGGGCCCTTAAAGGCGGGAAAAGCCCCGGCAGACTTTTAATCTGCGACCCTAGATTTGCAATCTAGTATGTAATACACCACAAGGCCTTGATAGAAAAAGGAATCGAACCTATCTACACGATACTACAGACCGCCGCCTGGCCACTCGGCCACTCTACCTGTGATAATCACGCGTTGACTCTTCTCTACTAATCACAAAGACATTGGCACCCTTTATCTCGTATTTGGTGCCTGAGCCGGAATAGTTGGAACCGCCCTTAGTCTTCTCATTCGTGCTGAACTCAGCCAACCGGGATCACTTTTAGGGGACGACCAAATCTATAATGTAATTGTAACTGCCCATGCCTTCGTAATAATTTTCTTTATAGTTATGCCGATACTGATCGGGGGGTTTGGAAACTGACTAGTCCCACTAATAATCGGGGCACCAGACATGGCATTCCCACGAATAAACAACATAAGCTTCTGACTTCTTCCCCCTTCATTTCTTCTACTGCTGGCCTCTTCTGGCGTTGAAGCCGGAGCTGGGACAGGGTGAACAGTCTATCCGCCACTAGCAGGTAATCTTGCCCACGCAGGAGCATCAGTAGACCTAACAATTTTTTCACTCCACTTAGCAGGTGTATCATCAATTCTAGGGGCTATTAATTTTATTACAACAATCATTAATATAAAACCCCCAACCACCACTCAATACCAAACCCCTCTATTTGTTTGAGCAGTACTAGTCACGGCTGTCCTACTACTTTTATCTCTACCCGTACTAGCCGCTGGAATTACAATACTTCTTACAGACCGAAACCTTAATACCACATTCTTCGACCCAGCCGGCGGAGGAGATCCAATTCTATACCAACACCTATTTTGATTCTTTGGTCACCCAGAAGTTTATATTCTCATTTTACCAGGGTTCGGAATCATCTCCCACGTTGTAGCTTACTACGCAGGAAAAAAAGAACCATTCGGGTATATGGGTATAGTCTGAGCTATGATAGCAATCGGCCTTTTAGGGTTCATCGTATGAGCCCACCACATATTTACCGTTGGAATAGACGTAGACACCCGAGCATATTTTACATCAGCAACAATAATTATTGCCATCCCAACAGGTGTAAAAGTATTCAGCTGACTAGCCACACTTCACGGAGGTTCTATTAAATGAGAAACACCAATACTGTGAGCACTAGGATTTATTTTCCTATTTACAGTAGGTGGACTAACGGGAATTATTTTAGCTAACTCCTCACTAGATATTGTACTTCATGACACTTATTATGTAGTTGCACACTTCCACTACGTACTATCAATAGGTGCCGTATTCGCCATTATAGCAGGCTTTGTTCACTGATTCCCACTATTTACTGGCTACACCCTAAGTAGCGCCTGAACAAAAATCCATTTCGGAGTAATATTTATTGGTGTAAACCTTACATTCTTCCCCCAACACTTCCTCGGATTAGCAGGCATGCCACGACGATATTCTGATTATCCAGATGCCTACGCCCTATGAAATACAGTATCATCAATTGGGTCGCTAATTTCCCTAGTAGCAGTAATTATATTCCTATTTATTATTTGAGAAGCATTCGCCGCTAAACGAGAAGTACTATCTATTGAACTAACCCCAACAAATGCAGAATGACTTCATGGATGCCCTCCACCATACCACACGTTTGAAGAACCGGCATTTGTTATAACCCAGCCAAACTAACGAGAAAGGAGGGAATTGAACCCCCATATACTGGTTTCAAGCCAGTCACATATCCACTCTGTCACTTTCTTAGAGGTATTAGTAAAATAAATTACATCACCTTGTCAAGGTAAAATTATGGGTTAAACTCCCATATATCTCTAAATTATGGCACACCCCACCCAACTAGGATTCCAAGATGCAGCATCACCTGCTATAGAAGAGCTTATCAGCTTTCATGACCATGCCTTAATAATTGTATTTTTAATTAGCACTTTAGTACTTTACATTATTGTTGCAATAGTATCAACCAAACTAACTAATAAATTTATTCTAGATTCCCAAGAAATCGAAATTGTATGAACAGTATTACCAGCAATCATTCTAATCCTAATTGCCCTTCCATCTCTACGAATTTTATACCTTATAGACGAAATCAATGATCCACACGTAACAGTAAAAGCCATAGGACACCAGTGGTACTGAACTTATGAATATACAGACTATGAAAATCTAGAATTTGACTCATATATAGTACCCACCCAAGACTTAACCCCCGGGGGATTCCGACTATTAGAGACTGACCACCGAATGGTAATCCCCCAAGAATCTCCAATCCGTATTTTAGCATCTGCCGAAGATGTTCTTCACTCTTGAGCCGTCCCATCATTAGGTGTAAAAATAGACGCAGTACCAGGACGACTAAATCAGACTGCCTTTATTGTTTTACGACCTGGTATATTTTATGGTCAATGCTCTGAAATCTGCGGGGCTAACCACAGCTTTATACCAATTGTAGTTGAAGCAGTACCCCTAGAAAATTTTGAAAAATGATCTTCATTAGTACTAGAGGACGCCTCACTAAAAAGCTAAAAATCGAACAAGCATTGGCCTTTTAAGCCAAACCCTGGTGATTAACGACCACCTTTAGTGAACATGCCCCAATTGAACCCACTCCCATGGTTTACAATCCTAGTCTTTTCATGAATTGTCCTTCTCACTTTTACCCCAACTAAAGTTCTAGACCACATCCAACCGAATGAGTTTATTTTACTAGACGTTAAAAAATACCAAAACCTTAATTGAATCTGATTATGATAATTAGCCTTTTCGATCAATTTGCAAGCCCCAAACTCATTGGTATTTCACTAGTCTTCATTGCACTTATAGTACCTCTACTCTTCCCTAATTCATTTCCACGATTAACCAACAACCGATTCTTTACAACTCAAACATGATTAATTAACAAGTTCGCAGGACAATTAATAACCCCACTAAATATTGGCGGACACAAATGAGCCCTTTTATTCACCTCACTTATACTATATCTTATCTCAATAAACTTACTTGGACTACTCCCATACACTTTTACACCCACAACACAACTATCAATAAATATAGGATTTGCAGTACCACTATGACTTGCCACAGTAATTGTTGGAATACTAAATCAACCAACATCTTCTTTAGGTCACCTTCTACCAGAAGGAACACCAACCCTATTAATCCCAGTCCTAGTAATTATTGAAACAATTAGCCTATTTATCCGACCACTAGCCCTAGGTGTCCGACTTACAGCCAACCTAACCGCAGGCCACCTACTTATTCAACTTATCTCAATAGCCGTACTTGTATTACTACCTATAATGCCAACAGTAGCATTTCTAACCTCTACAATTCTTGTCATACTCACACTTCTAGAGGTTGCAGTAGCTATAATTCAAGCTTATGTTTTCATTCTGCTACTAAGCTTATATCTTCAAGAAAACATCTAATGGCCCACCAAGCACACGCATACCACATAGTTGACCCAAGCCCATGACCACTAACAGGAGCTGTAGGAGCCCTATTAATAACATCTGGCCTAGCAATCTGATTCCACTTTCACTCAATAACACTCATTATCCTTGGACTAACCCTACTAGTCCTTACTATAATTCAGTGATGACGAGATATTATTCGAGAAGGTACATTTCAAGGCCACCATACACCACCCGTACAAAAAGGACTCCGATATGGAATAATTCTCTTTATTACCTCTGAAGTATTCTTTTTCCTAGGTTTTTTCTGAGCCTTTTATCACTCAAGCCTAGCCCCCACACCTGAATTAGGAGGGTGCTGACCACCTGCAGGAATTATCACTTTAGACCCATTTGAAGTCCCCTTATTGAATACAGCTGTACTACTAGCATCTGGGGTTACAGTAACATGAGCCCACCACAGTATTATAGAAGCAGGACGAAAACAAGCTATTCAATCTCTCGTATTAACAATCCTCCTAGGACTATACTTTACAGCTCTCCAAGCAATAGAATACTATGAAGCACCATTCACCATCGCAGATGGTGTATATGGATCAACATTCTTTGTAGCTACGGGATTCCACGGACTACACGTCATTATTGGGTCAACCTTCCTAGCCGTGTGCTTTCTACGCCAAATTCAATACCATTTTACATCAGAGCACCACTTCGGCTTTGAGGCTGCAGCCTGATATTGACACTTTGTTGATGTAGTCTGACTATTCCTGTATGTATCTATCTACTGATGAGGCTCATAATCTTTCTAGTATAGACTTAATATAAGTGATTTCCAACCACTTGATCCAGGTTAAACTCCTGGGAAAGATAATGAACCTTATCATAACTATTATTATGATTACACTAATTGTACCATCAATTCTAGCATTCATCTCATTCTGACTTCCCCAAATAGATCCAGACACAGAAAAACTATCACCATATGAATGCGGATTTGACCCCCTAGGATCCGCCCGACTTCCATTTTCACTGCAATTTTTCCTAGTGGCAATCTTATTCCTCCTATTTGACCTAGAAATCGCCCTGCTCCTACCCCTGCCATGAGGAGACCAACTTTATAATCCAACCGAAACACTCTTCTGAGCTACAACAATTCTAATTCTACTCACCTTAGGACTAATCTACGAATGAGTCCAAGGGGGCCTAGAATGAGCAGAATAGAGGGCTAGTCCAAAATAAGACCTCTGATTTCGGCTCAGAAAATCGTGGTTTAACTCCACGGCCCCCTTATGACACCAGTACATTTTAGCTTCACATCAGCATTCACCCTAGGATTAATAGGATTAACATTTAACCGCATACACCTACTATCAGCACTTTTATGTTTAGAGGGGATAATATTATCCTTATTTATCGCACTAGCCCTATGGGCACTACAATTCGAATCAACAGGTTTTTCTTCAACCCCAATATTATTACTAGCATTCTCCGCCTGTGAAGCAAGCACAGGTCTTGCACTGCTAGTAGCTACTGCTCGAACCCATGGAACAGACCACCTAAAAAACCTTAACTTACTACAATGCTAAAAGTACTAATCCCAACAATCATACTATTTCCCACAATTTGACTTACCCCCGCAAAATTTCTTTGAACAGCTACAACAATGCATAGCTCTCTAATTGCTCTAATCAGCCTGACATGATTTAAATGAACATCGGAAACAGGATGAACCTCCTCCAATACATATATAGCCACAGACCCGTTATCAACCCCCTTCTTAACACTAACATGCTGACTACTGCCACTGATAATTCTAGCCAGCCAAAATCATATTAACCCGGAACCAATTAATCGCCAACGCCTATACATCTCACTACTTGCATCTCTTCAAACTTTCCTAATTATAGCATTCGGCGCCACAGAAATCATCATATTTTATATCATATTTGAAGCTACATTAATCCCAACCCTAATCATCATTACCCGGTGAGGAAACCAAGCTGAACGCCTAAACGCAGGGATCTACTTTTTATTTTATACACTTGCAGGTTCCCTACCTCTATTAGTTGCACTACTACTCCTACAACAAACCACAGGAACACTGTCTATATTAATTCTTCAATACACACAACCACTTTCACTAGACTCCTGAGGTCACAAAATCTGATGGGCCGGCTGCCTAATAGCATTCCTAGTAAAAATACCACTTTATGGGGTACACCTATGACTACCAAAAGCACATGTTGAAGCCCCAGTAGCAGGATCTATAGTACTAGCAGCGATCCTACTAAAACTAGGAGGCTATGGAATAATACGAATAATAATTGTATTAGACGCATTTAATAAAGAACTAGCATACCCATTTATTATTCTAGCCTTATGGGGAATCATCATAACAGGGTCAATTTGCCTACGACAAACAGACCTCAAATCTTTAATTGCCTATTCATCTGTAAGCCACATGGGCTTAGTAGCAGGGGGAATTCTAATTCAAACCACGTGAGGATTCTCAGGGGCAATCGCCCTCATAGTTGCCCACGGGTTAACATCCTCAATACTATTCTGCCTAGCTAACACAACATACGAACGAGTTCACAGCCGAACCATAATCCTAATTCGAGGACTACAAATAATCTTTCCACTTGCAGCAACATGATGGTTCATTGCTAACCTAGCTAATCTAGCACTCCCACCTCTACCAAATCTAGTAGGAGAATTAACAATTATCACAACAATATTTAACTGATCCCCATGAACCATCACACTCACTGGAATAGGAACTTTAATTACAGCAAGCTACTCCCTGTACATATTTTTAATAACACAACGAGGTCAAACACCAAACCACATTACGAACCTACCACCTTACCACACCCGAGAACACCTATTAATAGCCCTCCACCTAATCCCCATCATCCTATTAGTAGCAAAACCAGAACTCCTCTTGGGCTGATGTTATTAGTAAGTTTAGTTTAACCAAAACTTTAGATCGTGACTCTAACAATAGGAGTTAAAACCTCCTATCTTACCGAGAAAGAAAGAAAATAATAAGTCCTGCTAATACTTATAAACCATGGTTAAATTCCACGGCTTACTCGCCACTTCCAAAGGATAATAGTGTATCCACTGGTCTTAGGAACCAAAAATTCTTGGTGCAAATCCAAGTGGAAGTTATGACATACGTATTAACATCACTTATACTCCTATCAATTACAACCCTAATCTACCCCCTGCTAAAAACATTTAGCCCCAAACTAAAAAAACCAAACCAGTTAGCCCTAGATATCAAAACCGCCACAAGTCACTCATTCTACATTAGCCTCACCGCACTTATGATCTTTATTAATCAAGGAGTAGAAAACATCTCTACCAGTTGGTATTGGACGAGTATTTTTACACTTGACATTTTTGTAGGCTTCAACTTTGACCACTACTCCCTTATTTTTACACCGGTTGCATTATTCGTTGCCTGGTCAATTCTAGAGTTTGCACTCTGGTATATACACGCAGACCCAGACAAAGACCGATTCTTTAAATATTTACTACTATTTCTTGTAGCCATAATTACCCTAGTTACAGCTAATAACATATTCCAACTATTTATTGGCTGAGAGGGGGTAGGAATTATATCATTCCTCTTAATCGGATGGTGATCCGGACGAGCAGATGCTAACACATCAGCCCTTCAAGCCATTATCTATAACCGAGTAGGAGACATCGGATTTATCATGGCCATCGCATGATTTGCCACACAAATAAATACATGGAATATTCAAGAAATCCTTACAGAGTCAGAAATACATAACTCAATAATCCCGCTAACAGGAATTATTTTAGCAGCCATAGGAAAATCAGCCCAATTTACACTTCACCCATGACTCCCAGCAGCCATAGAAGGTCCAACACCCGTATCTGCCCTACTTCACTCCAGCACCATGGTTGTTGCTGGAATCTTCCTACTAGTTCGCCTTCACCCATTAATACAAAACAATAACACCGCACTAATAACCTGCCTATATCTTGGTCTAGCAACAACACTATTTTCTGCTGCCTGCGCCCTAACTCAAAATGATATCAAAAAAATTGTAGCCTTCTCAACATCAAGCCAACTAGGACTTATAATAATAGCAATCGGACTAAACCAACCTCAACTAGCATTTTTCCACATCTGCACTCACGCCTTTTTTAAAGCTATGCTATTCCTATGCTCAGGTATAATCATCCACAAACTAAAAGATGAACAGGACATCCGAAAAATAGGAAATCTAATAACACTAATACCAACCACCACAACATATCTATTAGTTGGCAATATGGCCCTATCAGGAATTCCCTTTCTAGCTGGCTTCTACTCAAAAGATGCCATCCTTGAGTCCCTAGTTACATCCAAACTAAGCATCCTTACTATTATTCTTACACTCATCGCTGCATCATTCACCGCAGCCTATAGTTACCGACTAATGTATCATGTTACCCTAGGACCAGGACTGATTAACCCCAAAATTCTGCCCACCGAAGACGCAATAACAGTACTTAAGCCTATTAAACGACTTGCTTGAGGAAGCATCTTTATGGGTTTTGTAATCTGACACAACATGCTCCCCGAAAAAACACCAACACTAACAATACCTATATATCTTAAGCTAACAACCATCACAGTAATCATCATTGGCTTCCTCACAGCAAAATGAATCTCCACATTAAATGAAGAACAAATAAAAAACACACCAACAACCATACTATTTTATTCATTCAATATACTAGGATACTACCCCGCACTAATCCACCGACTTTTCCCCAAACTAAAACTAACTTTAGGCCACACAATCGGCACAACACTAGACAAAGCATGACAAGTACTATGAGTAGAAAAAATACTATGAACATTCACTGAAGCCACCACATATCTAAACGATGCCCAACAAGCAAAAATTAAAACATACCTAAGTATTTTCTCCATCTCACTAACAACACTAATCTTAACATACTCCATCTTGCTCTAAACTGACCGTAAGCTGCCACGATCTAAACCACGCGTCAACTGTAAAACAACAAACAATGTTAAAAGCAATATTCAAACGCAAATTACCAACATACCACCACCAAAAGAATAAACAACAGCCACACCACTTACATCATTACGCAACACAGAAAACTCTTCTAAACCATCAACAACCACCCAACAACCATCATATCACCCACCTCAAAAAAACCCAGCCACTAAACCAACTCCGAATAAATATACTAAAACATACTCTGCAACAGAACGACCACCCCAAGCCTCAGGAAAAGGCTCTGCAGCTAAAGCCGCTGAATAAGCAAACACTACAAGCATACCCCCAAGATAAATTAAAAAAAGAATTAAGGACAAGAAAGAACCCCCACAATAAACTAAAACCCCGCACCCTACACCAGCTGTAACCACCAAACCAACAGCCGCAAAATAAGGTGTTGGGTTTGAAGCAACCGCAACAAGACCCACAACTAAAACTACTAGTAATAAAGACATTGAGTACATCATAATTCCTGCTCGGACTCTAACCAAGATTAATGGCTTGAAGAACCACTGTAATTATTTTACTACAAGAACATATTTTTAATGGCAAGCCTACGCAAAACACATCCACTAGCTAAAATTGTTAACGACGCATTAATTGACCTACCAACACCAGCCAATATCTCAGCATGATGAAACTTTGGATCACTACTAGGACTATGCTTAATTACGCAAATCTTAACAGGATTGTTTCTAGCTATACACTACACCTCAGACATTTCAACTGCCTTCTCATCAGTAGTCCACATCTCTCGAGATGTAAACTACGGATGACTAATCCGAAATATACATGCCAACGGAGCATCATTCTTCATTATCTGTCTCTATAATCACATTGCCCGAGGCCTATACTACGGCTCAATCCTATACAAAGAAACTTGAAACATCGGAGTAGTATTATTCCTGCTAGTTATAATAACAGCATTCGTAGGCTATGTTCTCCCATGAGGGCAAATATCATTTTGAGGGGCCACAGTAATTACAAACCTACTATCCGCAGTACCATACGTAGGTGACATACTAGTACAATGAATTTGAGGTGGATTTTCAGTAGACAACGCAACACTCACACGGTTCTTTGCATTCCACTTCCTCCTACCTTTCATTGTTGTAGCCATAACAGTCCTCCACTTACTTTTCTTGCACGAAACAGGATCAAACAACCCAATTGGCCTTAACACAAATACAGACAAAATTTCTTTTCACCCATACTTTTCATATAAAGATCTCCTAGGCTTTATAGCTGTACTATTGGCCTTAACGCTCCTAGCACTATTCTCCCCCAACCTCCTAGGAGACCCAGAAAACTTCACCCCAGCTAACCCACTAGTTACACCACCACATATTAAACCAGAGTGATACTTCCTATTCGCTTACGCAATCCTACGCTCAATCCCAAATAAACTAGGAGGAGTCCTTGCACTACTGTTCTCAATTTTAATCCTGCTAGTAGTACCACTCCTTCACACCTCAAAACAACGAGGAATAACATTCCGCCCACTCACCAAATTCCTTTTCTGAACCCTTGTATCAGATATGGTTATCCTTACATGAATCGGAGGTATACCAGTAGAACAACCATTCATCATTATTGGACAAATCGCATCCGTGCTATACTTCTCCCTATTCCTGATCCTATTCCCCCTAGCAGGATGATTAGAAAACAAAACACTAGATAAGGACTGCCTTAGTAGCTTAGTTCAAAGCATCGGTCTTGTAATCCGAGGATCGGAGGTTAAATTCCCCCCTAAGGCCACACCCCAACCAGAAAAGAGAGATTTCAACTCACACCCCTGACTCCCAAAGCCAGGATTCTAAACTAAACTATTTTCTGCCAACGTATTATGTACTAATACATTAAGTATGGCTCGTATTTATATGCTCACAAATATATACCATGATCTGACACACGTAATTGTATTAAAACATTATATGCACATCTAATGCATGTATTAGTACATATAATGTATGCATTAAAGACATACTATGTATTATCACCATTTCACTATTTTAACCATAAAGCAAGTACTAATGATCAAGAAGATCATTCATGAATAAGACTCACAACAATTTATAGATGTAATAATTATGAATGATAAGATCAAGGACATTTTTAAATAAGGGTTGTTATATATTAATTATTACTGGCATCTGATTCCTACTTCATGTACATCGCTTTAAGAGCCCTATTAGTGAGTGGTAAGCGGCATCTGATTAGCCAGTAGTGTTAAACATACATTTCATTACCCCCCATGCCTGGCATTCTTTTATATGCATGGGGTTTCTCTTTTTGTTTTCCTTTCAATTTGCATCTCACAGTGCAAATTCAAATGTTAAATAAGGTAGTACATTTTCCTTGTATGTGATAATATAAATTCATTCTTGGAAGACATAAGTTAAGACGCACTAACTTATAATTCAAGTGCATAACATATTCATCCCTTCTTCAACATATTATGATAGTGATGCCCCGGGTTTTTGCGCGACAAACCCCCTTACCCCCTAGGCCCTACAAATCCTGTTATTCTTGTCAAACCCCAAAACTCAAGAAAGGTTCGAGAGCACACCAGTTAACAAGTTGTGATATGAGTTAACTATCGCATATATATATATGCACACTAAAATTTTTTCATTTTTTAATAAAATTTTATTAGCCCCTCTTCCTAAAGAAGAAATTACTAAAAATTTTAAGCACTAAAAATTCCAATATTTTTTACTT